CTTTGTATTTGTATACCTATTATCCATTACTAATACAATGAATGGTCTATTATTATTATATAGAAGTAATAAATTTTAGACATCTCTCAAAGCAAAAACAGTATAAACAAAACAAACAAAGGACTTTACAAATTTTTTTGATCGATACTATTATGTCATGTAGTATGATCATAAAAAAATTTGTAAAGTCCTTTTTAACAACTTGTATTAAAGAATCCCTACCCTAGATCTAAAAATTCATTTCGTACAATTGAACCTTTTCAAACTGTTTCTTTTTAAGAACCAAAAAGATTTGTGCTAGAATAACAGATGCTAAGAAGAACAAAAGACCTTGAACGCGTAATGGATCTTGAAGCACTATCTCGGCATCTCCCTGACCAAACCCCCCCACATTGGGATTACTTGTTAATAGTTGATCAAGCTTGATGGACTCACCCTCTGAAACAAGAAGTTCCGGTCCTGGAGGTATAATATCAATCACTTGATGTCCATCCGATGGATCAGTTATGGTTATTTCATATCCGCCCTTTTCTTTACGTACTATTCTGCTTACTATACCTGCGGATGTGGCATTATAGACAGTATTGTTACTCTTACTCCCATCGGGATAAATCTGACCCCTTCCCCTGTTTCCGCCTACGTATATGGGATATTTTAAGAAGTGAACGTCCTTCCTCGTAGCAGGGTCGGGAGAAAGAATAGGAAAGATGATTTCCCTATATTTCTGACCAGGAACAGGACCTACTACAAGAATATTTTTTTTAGTGGGACGATAACTCTGAAAAGAAAGATTGCCCATCTTTTCTTTCATCTCGGGGGAAATACGATCGGGAGGGGCTAATTCGAATCCCTCGGGTAAAATAAGAACAGCCCCCACATTCAAACCCCCTTTTTTGCCATTAGCAAGAACTTGTTTCAGTTGCGTATCATAAGGGATTTTAACAACTGCTTCAAATACAGTATCAGGAAGCACAGATTGAGGAACCTCAATATCCACGGGCTTATTAGCCAAATGGCAATTGGCACACACAATTCGTCCAGTTGCTTCTCGTGGATTTTCATAACCCTGCTGCGCAAAAATAGGATATGCATTTGAAATAGATGTCTGAGTTATTACATATATCGCGATCAATACAGAAATAAATCGAGTCATCTGCTCCTTTACCCAAGAAAAAGTATTTCTATTTTGCATGGTCCAATCATCGATCCCCGAATTTCTACAATAAATTAGGTAGGTAGCTAGTATAGTTCCCTATCCACGAGTCTGTCATTGTACTGGAATAATTGTACTGAAATATAGGACGAATACTTTGAATAAACAGGTAGAAATATAAAGAAAGAGTAAGTCAAATTAAAATTTCGTTATGCACAAAGAAAGATTCTGATTTGATTGATATCAGGAGATTAAATGAGTTCTTCATTCTCATTCATTCATTGAATGATAAATGACTACAAGTGAAGGAGATACGCGATTTAAGTAATGAAAAATCCAATATTTCACAATTGTATCTAGAATGACTGGAAAAGTGGAAACAAGACCAGATATAATTTGATCGTTATGTGCCAATCCAAAATCGTTGTAGACCGAACCAATCATTAGTTCCCAACCATGTGGAGAGTGGAACCCAATCCATAAATCAGTGACTAAAAGAATAGAAAAGGCTTTTATTGTGTCACTTAAGTTATATAAGAATTCCTGAACCCAAGAATTAAGAATGACAAGTTTTTCATTACTCAGAATAAAATAACCACTTAGAATAGCGAAACAGATTATATTTGTCGAGAAATGCAAAATGCTATGTAAATTATATTCATTATGTATTTTGACCAATTGTATTGTTTCTTTGTGGATTCCTATACGAAGCTTTTGTAGATGTGTCTCGGGGTACTCCTTTATCATTTCGTCCAACAGAAATAGTTGTTCTAATTCTATGAATTTTTCTAGAACGTTCTTCTCTTGAATATCATTCAAGAAAGTTTCGGGTTGCCTGGTATTCCACCAATCATTAACCCAAGGTTCCAGACATTTATTAAATGAGAGAGAGACCCACCAAGGTAAAAATACTATAGATGCAAGATATGGAAGGAAAATCAACACTTTCTTTTTTTTTTTTTTCACTTTTCTTTTTTTTTGAATTGTTAATTTTATCTTATCTGATATTTCTCTGAAGCATGAGTTCTATAACAAGGTATGGAACCTATGGATCTATTCTCCATTTTTGTATAATTATTTAGTCCTTTATTTAGTCTTTGGATCTAAATTAAATATAGAAAGAAATAGAATAAAGATAAGGTTTTGGATGAAAAAAAAAAATAAGCAAATATTCAGATATTTGAACAAATTAGAACCAATTGTATTGCATCCTTATTTGTTCTTTTCGATGAATGCTCAAAAAACCACTTGATTGAAGAATATTATTCAAAATTCGAGACGAAAGAACTCCACCGGGGACCAAGTAATTATTATTTCGAAATGTTTTACCCCCAGGAAAAGAAAAGGGAGATATTTCTGAAGAATATTGATGATGAAATCCGAAATAGGTGACAAAACAAGAGATAAATTGAATGGTTATGAGAGATCCAATCGTTTGTTTCTCAAGGAGCAAAATAAAAGATAAAAAAGGATTGGTTGACAAAAGAAAGAAATTTTATGAGATATGATCTATCTGTATCTAATATATCAATTCTAAAATGGAATTTGAGCCTAAACTAAAAAGAAAAGATGAATTCTCTATTTCGAAATGTCCAGTTTGTGATGAATCCATACTTATTATACTTCTTACTAGTATGAAAGAAAGAATTGAGTTGAACTCCATACACATAAAAAATTTTTGGCAGACGAAAAATGACTTCTTATTATAGTTTAGTCGTTTTGTTCCATATACGTCCCACTGCTTTTGCTTTATTCTAAGGGTCACCACCACATCAACAGAACAAAGAAATAGAATCTAACATGTTCTACTCGAATGAGCATTCTGAAGAAACTTCAGTTGTATTAAAAAAAGAAGAAGAGGATTGCTGAATTCCTTCCCTCATGCTGAGAAAGTATTTATTTCCCATTTCATTTCAAAACACTTCAATTGGTACGCGCAAGAAATAGGCTAATTCCGCAGCTTTTTGTTCAATTTCTCGTGGAGTTAAATTCTCATCAGTACGAGTCAAAGGAATAGTTCCCTGGCCCCTGACTTCCATATAAAGGACACGGCGAGTATAAAGGCCCTCCTTAACCTCCACTCTGATTGACTGAATATCGCTCATAAGAAAGCGAAGGAAGATACGACGATTTTTTCCAGGAAATCCCCAACGAAAAATACACACTATTCCTTCTTTTCTATCGAATCGATCATAACCACTACCTACATTCCACAAAATTGTGCACCACAAATAGGAGCTAATGAATAGACCCGCAATGCCATAAAAAGACATCACAATCCCTTGTGGAAAAAAAGATATTTGTTGATATGGAAATACGGATATCAGATTCCTACCAAGATAACTGGAAGTTCCAACGACTAAGAATCCTAGTGAACCTAAAAAAAGGATACAGGCCCAGAAAAAATTACTTGTTTTTTGAGACCCCGTTATAAGTTCTATCCATATATGTTCTGATCGCCAGTTCATATTATACTAGATCTAATTGCATTCGATTGGAATTGGGAGAATAAACCAAAAAAATTGGACTTTTCTTTTCCTGCTCCCGAGGTAACTCTCATCAACTAGCACTTGATGTGAACCATTAGAAGTAATTGGTTAGATATATTGACTTTCCACTTTAAATATTCGATGATCCGCTTTTTGCCAGGGCTATACCCGCATATACATACATTTATACAGATATAATGTATACGCACGCAAAACGGCTCTTTCTTTCATTTGTATTTTCAAGGAGCCACATATTGTACCACATTCCACTAAAAAAATAGATACCTAAATAATGATCCAGTGTTGATTGAAATAACTTGATGAGATTTTGTCCCATACATCGCAGCTAGACAATCTTATTTTTTTGGACATAAAGAAATAAAGAAGCCATTGCAATTGCCGGAAATACTAGGCCCACTAAAGGCACAAAAATAGAGGGGAAGTTGAAATCTGTCATAGAATGGGTGCCTCAATTTAATATTTGAACCTCTTTATAAGGATATCTTATGATAAGTAGTCTATCTATTATATTATAATATATATATTATAATATAAATATAATATAAGTATATAAATAATATTATTAATATTAATAAGAAATATTAATTAATATTAATAAGAAATAAGAATATTAATAAGAGAATATTAATAAGTGCAAGAAATGAAGTGTACCTATTTTATTTATCTTTCTACACGAATATGTATGATAATTCCATTTAATAAACTTTTTCTTATATTTAATAAACTTTTTCTTATCTTGTTTTCATTCTTATCTTTTTTCTAAAACTAAAAAAATAAGAAGTTTTTATGAGTTTGCGACTCTAAATCCGATACAAGAGGATTCTTCGTAAAAGTCAAAAAATGGGTTTTCGGAAGATGTAGAGATCATTTCTATTACTACATAGATATTTTATTCTATATTTAATATTTAATTTATTATTGTTATTATTCTATAATTATACAATTCTATAATTATTAGACATTAATATATTTACATATATTTACATTTAATCTTACATTAAATTATATTATACATCAATTACATTTGACTATATATTTATTATTACTACATATTTCTTATTATTACTATATCTATATAATATATATAACGATTACATTACATTAATTAATATCTATTACATTAGATTAATATTAAAATTTTATATTAATATTTTAATATTACATTAGATTAATATTATTTGTTTGTGACTATGTTTATAATTATTTATCTTATATTTATTATAATATTTTTTTATTTTAATTAAATTAAATAATAAAAAAAATCTAAAATAAATAGAAATATATTCTAATATAATAAATTCTAATATAATAAATAAATATATTAACATATAATAACAAAATAACAAAAAATAAAATAATATATTTAACAAAATAATATATTTAATTTAACAAAAACAAAATAAAATACAAAATAAATAATAATAAAAAAAAAAATTAATAAATTAATTAGCTAAGAAGCATTAAAATTTAATAAGCATTAAAACGTAATTAAGACGTAAATTCTTCTTTTTCAAAAAAAATTCCTAGGAAGAAAAAATGAACTCTTTTATCCTGTTAATAGAGAGTTTCTAATTCCTAATCAGGAATAGAGGTAAAATACAAGCAAAATGGATCCGTAGGAAAAAAGAAAAGCGATTATCCAAAACTTCTGATTCTTACTACAAGCAGAATTTATGTCACCAAACGTCATTTTTATCAGTTTTTTTTGTCACGATGATATGAATTACTGCTCACTACAAATAACTGAATCTAGTGCTGTACTTTAATTAAAAATTTTTTTTTTAAGTCAAGGGAAGGAAACCGTGGAGCTGAAATAACTCACACAGAACACCTTTTAAAAGATTACGTGGTACGATTGGATCGAATAAGCCCTTATGGAATGAATACTCAGCCGCTTGTGAACCCTCGGGTACTGTCTTATTCAATGTTTGTTCAATTACTCTTTTACCCGCAAATGCAATGTAGGCATTAGGTTCAGAAATAATGATATCTCCCAACATACCAAAACTGGCTGTAACTCCACCGGTTGTAGGAGATGTAAGAATTGATACATAGAATAATTTTTTATTTAATTGATAATTATATAAAGCAGAAGATATTTTAGCCATTTGCATCAAGCTCAAACTTCCTTCTTGCATGCGTGCTCCTCCAGAAGCACATACAATAATAACAGGTAGAGATTGATTAGTAGCATATTCGAGCAAACGGGTGATTTTCTCGCCTACTACGGATCCCATACTCCCTCCCATGAACTGAAAATCCATGACCCCAATTGCTACGGGAATACCATTTAGTTGACCTATGCCTGTTTGAACAGCTTCAGTTAAACCTGTCTTTCTTTGATAAGAATCAATACGATCTCTATAAGGTTCCTCCTCTGAATGAAATTCAATGGGGTCCGTCGAGACCATATTCTCATCCAGAGGATCCCAAGTACCCGGGTCAATCAAAAGTTCGATTCTCTCTGAACTACTCATTTTCAAATGATATCCACACTGTTCACAAATATTCAGTTTTGACTTAAAAAATTTTTTATAATTTAATCCATAACAATTTTCGCACTGAACCCATAAATGTCTGTATTTTTTATTTATATCAAAATCATTAGATCTTCCTATTATATTGAGATCAGTGCTATTAACACTAGTTCTCATATTAGAATTCCTACTTTCACTATCACTTATACTTTCATTACAAATGAAACTATAAACATAACTGTCAATGTAATTATTGGTCCCGCCTGAAATATAACTATCAATACTGATTTCAAAACGCAGATAACTATCAATGCAACTATTAATGTGATTATTCCAATTAGATTGAGTATTGTATATGTAATGATAATAGTAGCGATTACTACTTTTAGATCCACTACTCATATAACTAGAATTCATATAACTAGAAAAAGAACTTTCTAGTTCATTCAGAAAAGTACTATCATTGTCAACCTCAAAAATCTGATTTTCAATATCAAAATATATAGAATAACTGTCCCCATTACTATCCTTAACTAAAAAAGTGTCGTCAGAGATGAAACTCCAAATGTCTATGATATCAAAAAAATGCTCAACACTGCTGAAATTACAACTTCCACCATCACTCCAACTGGAAACGTTTTTATCCATATCATTTATAACAGGGTCTTCGCTTCCACTGGTATATCTAATAGGACTAAGACTATCCATCAATTTACTTAGCCTATACTTGTGTTCTAACTCCTCGTTAGAGAACATCGAATTGAACCACCACTTTTCCATAGAGTCTTCCCGCGCCTTAAAAATATAATAGATGAATAGTCATTCGATGAATAATTATTTTACTATTTGATTGCGTATCAGAATTAAGCATTGGATCCAGCCGTTTGGATCGTTAACTAATACGAATGAGTATTGAATTGAAAGAAATAATTATCTTTTGTGTTGTGGAAATCTGGGGTATCATTTCAATATCAATATATATTATGTATGATTTATATGATTTATGATTTAAATGATGGAATCTTTTCCTCAATTATAAAATAAATAAATATAAGTAAGGGTTTCTTCTCATATCGTGTACAAATTCTCATCGAAAGTAGAGAAATACTTGTTTCCTCTGGTAAAGAATTCATTCTCGTATAATATAAATAAGTTTCCATAGGAACACGGAACGAAAAAGACAATATACAGGATCCGTAGAAGACACCCTCCCTTGGCTTGAGCTATGGTCTGAAATCTGGTACATAAAATAATCTACCAATTCCAAGGATCCATAGGATTTATTATGGATCCAACAAATAAGAAAAAGAAGTATTTAGCTGTTTAGCCTTAGATCTTATCTTGTATTTAGATCTTGTAT